AGAAAGTGTGCCTATTAAAAAGGCATTTTTTGTAATTGGCACATGTTTTGTTAACCCGCCCATAAGAACCATATTCTGACTTTTATCCGGAGAATATCCAACAATAGTTTCCATTGAATGAATAAGGGATCCGGATCCTAAAAACAATAATGCTTTTGAATAAGCATGAGTAATCAAATGAAATAAAGCAGCTCGATAAGAACCCATACCTAGAGCTAACATCATATAACCCAACTGAGACATTGTAGAATAAGCTAAACTTCTTTTAATGTCTTTTTGAGCAAGAGCTAAAGTCGCTCCTAATAGTACTGTTATTATACCTATAAAAGATATTACATACATTATGGAAGGTATAACTATGAAAAGAGGAAGGAGTCGAGCAACTAGAAAAATCCCCGCTGCTACCATGGTAGCAGCATGTATGAGAGCTGAAATAGGAGTAGGACCCTCCATAGCATCGGGCAACCATACATGAAGGGGAAATTGGGCAGATTTAGCAACTGCACCAGCAAATAACAATAAAGCGCATAAAATACAAAATAAGGAATTGACCTCGTTATTATTAATTAAATTTTTGAATATTTCAAACAAATCCTTAAACTCAAAACTACCTGTTATCCAATAAAGACCTAAAATTCCTAATAATAAACCGAAATCCCCTACACGATTAGTCACAAATGCTTTTTGACAAGCATTTGCGGCAATAGGTCGTGTGAACCAAAAACCTATTAATAGATACGAACACATTCCAACTAATTCCCAAAAAATATAAATTTGTATCAAATTCGAACTAGTAACTAATCCCAACATGGAGGTATTGAAAAAACTCATATACGCAAAAAATCTCAAATATCCCTGATCATGCGACATATAATTATCACTATAAATAAGAACCAGAATTGCAACAGTAGTGATTAACATTGACATAATAGAAGTAAGTGGATCGAGCAAGTAACCAAATTCTAAAGAAAAATCATTATTAATAGTCCAAGACCATACATATTGATAAATGGACTTACTATTTATTTGCTGAATAGACATCTTCATCGAAAAAACCATAACTATACTTAACAACGAAATACTAGAAAAAGCCCATATACGCCGAAGATTTTTTGTTGCCACGGGAAAAAATAAAAGTCCAGCTCCTATTAACAAAGGAACTGGAAGTGGAAGGAAGGGTATGATCCATGCATATTGGTATATATGTTCCATAATAGAATAGAAAATTTTTTTTATTTAATTAATGTTAAATTTTTTTGTTTACGATTCACAGGCTCGTGCCGGTTTTGAAAGAAGTCAATAAAAAATCAAGATATATAATAACTTATATCGAATTTTTTCATTTTACATTTTCTATTCTATATCAAATATTCATATTGATGTTGAGCATTTTTTTAATATTCAAATCACGAAGTTATAATTGGTCAAATAACCAATTTGTTAGTAACAGTTAATACTTAATTACTAATTAAATGGAAAATATGGAAGCCTATGAAGCAGGAAGATAAAAAAATTCTACTTTCATTTCCATTTAAGTTATTTCGAATACATATTTAAGAATAAAGGATAACAATTTGACTAAAAAAGACTATGAATCATAAATTGACTAAAGATCTAATAAAGTCAATAATGAAAAAAAAAAAGAATTTAAAATTGAATAAAAAGGCTATCACCTAGAATCTAAATACATAGATAATGAATAGAAAACAAAGATTCGTTTAAACAATAGATGTCTTTCACATCCACCTATAACACTGAATAATCAATTCAATTTTTAATGGCAGTTCCAAAAAAACGTACTTCGATTTACAAAAAGCGTATTCGTAAAAATATTTGGAAAAAAAAGGGTTATTGGGAGGCGTTAAAAGCCTTTTCGTTAGCAAAATCCCTTTCTACCGGGAATTCAAAAAGTTTTTTTATAAGTAATGAAACCTTGGAATAATCGAAATCGACCTGACTCAAAAAAACTGGTATAACAAATTCTAAATAATTTCATTTTTGATTTAGAAGCAAAAATATCGAAAATAAACAATTTATATAGAGTTGCATTTACTAAATTAATGTTTCGAACTATATAAAATTGTAATTTTTTCTTATGATATGAAGAATAAGAACTCTTATGCCGACCCTAACATAGTACTTTTTGTTTGAAAAACTATCTATATATATAGATAGTTTTCATCACCTTTCTTTTTTAGTCTATTTTGTCATTTCTAAGATGGGGATTTTTTCCCCATCAACCTCTTTGTTTTGTCACAATACAATAAAATAATAAAAGTTTTTCTACCTATATAAATTGTATATTTTATAAGAAATATAAAATGGTTAAACTTTAACTTCCGGAAGCATTATTTCTCGGAATTTCTATATTATATATTCGTCCGTTTTAAATGAATCAAAAAAGCCCTTTACTAGGTTTAGTTGAATATTATGCGCGAAGAATTTTTTTTTTGTTTTGGAAAGACGTTTCAATAGAGATCAAAACTTTTTTATATGACAT